ATTTCATTGTAATTCGACATAACATAAAAGGAATCACGCTCTGTAGGATTTGAACCTACGACATCGGGTTTTGGAGACCCGCGTTCTACCGAGCTGAACTAAGAGCGCTTTCTTAGATCCTATAACAATAGATATATAAAAGTAGATACAATTGTAAAGAAAAGGATTTTTTTATCCCCGAAGTTTATTGTGTGTACGTATAGTATGTAAAAATGAAATATTATGTCCAAAATTGACTGATCTTACTCAAGGAATCTCTCAAAAGAATAGGTAGGGATGACAGGATTTGAACCTGTGACATTTTGTACCCAAAACAAACGCGCTACCAAGCTGCGCTACATCCCTTTGAAAAATTGTTATACAGTGTGTCATTGTATAAAATCCATATCTTTTTTTCCACATCCTTCTTTTTTGCTCTACCTATTCTATAGATATAGATAGGTAGAGAATGTTCTTGTCATTTTTTTTAGGGGCGGCAAAATTGAATCTGATGGGTCATTGTACATATGCATTTTAGTTAGTAATTCCTAATTCTAATTTCATTTCAAGCAAAAACAAAAGATCTTGAACTAAAATTAAAATATCGGATTATCTATGATCTATTTATTAGAATAGCGAACTAGGACTATATATGTATTACAATATACAATTCTTACAATATACAATACAAAGAAAATAAATAAGAAAAAAAAGAGAAAATAAAAGAAGAAGGAGGATTTTCAATGCAAGATATAAAAACATATCTCTCAACGGCACCTGTGTTAACCACTTTATGGTTTGGGTTTTTAGCAGGTCTATTGATAGAAATTAATCGTTTATTTCCAGATGCCTTGTCATTCCCCTTTTTTTCATCCTGATGAAATTCTTGTATTGATAAAAAATGAAGAAGATTTGAGATACAATTCTACGTAACATGGCTCTAAATTTTTTTTCTTTTATATCCTAATCTATCCTAAAAAAAAAGAAAGAGTGTATTGAATCTCAGTCAAAATACAGTGAAATTTTGGGAGAAAAGAAATGGAAATGTGGATCCAGTCTAGGGACGGTTCCACGAAATTATAACATAGAAAGAAGAAAATACTAAGATTAGTATAGAAATGATTCATAGTTAGAAAAAATTGTATTAATTAATTATTACGATATTCTTAATATTCTTCTATTAATGAATATGACTCTTTTTCTTTATATTTATAGTATTATAGTAAGATAGTATTATAGTAAGTTCATTTTAGATTCTAGTACTTCGAAGTCATTCGAATTCTAATAATTCAAAAAAGAAAATAGTTAGAAATTCCATAGTGAACGAAGTCGATCCAAAATGAAAAGGAGGTTCATGGCCAAGGGTAAAGATATTAGAATTATAGTGATTTTGGAATGTACCTGTTGTGTTCGAAAGGATATCAATAAAGAATTGCTGGGCATTTCTAGATATATTACTCAAAAGAATCGACACAATACACCCAATCGACTAGAATTTAGAAAATTTTGTCGCTATTGTCAAAAGTATACGATTCATGGGGAAATAAAGAAATAGATAGAAAAGAATTCGTGTTTGATTTTTCCAAGTAGTGGGAAGAGTAAGAACTTTACATCTTAACATATATAATACAAACCAAATACTATTTTGGTCGAATCATAAATGAATAAGAAAAAAAAAGAGGATTCTATTTTATAGATTCTTTTATATCGAAGGAATAAACAAACAAGGAATAATCAAACCATGGATAAATCCAAACAACCTTTTCGTAAATCCAAGCGATCTTTTCGTAGGCGTTTACCCCCAATCGGATCGGGGGATCGAATCGATTATAGAAACATGAGTTTAATTAGTCGATTTCTTAGTGAACAAGGAAAAATCTTATCTAGACGGACGAATAGATTGACTTTGAAACAACAACGATTAATTACTATTGCTATAAAACAAGCTCGTATTTTATCTTTGTTACCTTTTCGTAATAATGAGAAACAATTGGAGAGAGTGGAGTCGATTCCTAGAACTACTGGTCCTAGAACCAAAAATAAATAGATAGACTCTTCAAAACTCCAATCAGAACTCAAGCTCATATTAATGTTTTGTTCGAAAAAAAACTAGAATCCAGATTTGATTCTTGTATTCTAAAAAAGGAAAAATGGGGAATAAATCTTTTTTTCTTGAAAGATGTTCGTTTTTTCCTACTAATCAAATCTTAATTTATTTTTATTCTATCTTCCCGGAGTCCATTCTCCGGGAAATCCTGTTTCAATCATTCTTGTTTCCTGTATAATAGATTCTATTAAGATTATTTTATTCCTTTATTTGATTTGTATTCTTTTCTTTTTAATTGATAATTTTATTTGAAATAATATCAAAACAATTCTTATTTGATAGGGCTATTTGCGCAAGTATTTTACGATTCAGAAGCAATTGTCTTTTGTACAGATTGTGGATGAAGAGGCTATAACTATAGAATAGCCTATCCTCACGAGTTACCGCATTTATCCGAGTGATCCACAAACGACGAAAATCTCTCTTTTTCCTGCTCCTATCTCGATGAGAGGAAATCAAAGCTCTCATTCTTTGTTGAGTAATCATTCGAGTCAGTCTTGAATGAGCCCCTATAAAGGTTGATGCAAATAAACAAATCTTTTTTCGACGTCTCCGAGCTGTATATCCTCGTTTAACTCTGGTCATTGAATCAAATGAAACTTTATTGAATAACTAATTGATTTCTCTTCTTTCAGTCATCCTTTTCTTCCGGTCGATTAATAACAAAACGGATTCTTCCAATATATAAAATATAAAATCCAATGGCTTTTGCGACTATGACCTTCCCGACCACGATTTTTTCTTTCTTCAAAGTATCTCGCCTGGAAATAAGAAATTCGACTGCTACTAAAGAAGAAAGAATAGTGGGTTTCCTCGTTTCTATGGCAACTTCTGAAACGGTGAGGTCCTCTCTATACACCGGAGCCTCTTCTTTCATTTCATCAAAATTTCTTGTGAACTTGTATAGTTCACACTCTTTGGCTCTACCCATCCATTTTTCAATTAGAATTCTTTTTTCAATTCTAATTCTAAAGTAATAGTCCTTTTCACACAAAAGCTATCCATACAGTGACGGTATTTAATTCTGAAAGTTGGCTAGGTAGCTGACCTTGTTAGTCCGTTTTTTTTTCAAGAAAAGGAATAGGAGCATAACCTTTTTCCTCCGCTTAATGGATAACTTTTTGTTACCAATGGAGAATTCCTTCTCATCTCAAATGGAGTGATTGGATTTGCACCAATAGAAACCATAAATTCATAAAATAATTAAGTAGATAATAGATCTTGATACTAGTCAATCAAAAGGCCGTGTTCCACCCTATCTATCCTAATTCATTGGTAGTGGTTGTTGATACCGGAAAAAATTTTTGCATTTCTTCAAACTCATGATCTGAACTTAACGAGTCGCACATACACCCTAGTACATGTTCCTCGACGCTGAGGACATCCTCGAAGAGCGGGAGATTTCGTGACATTTCTTATTGGCTGTCTTGCGTTTCTAATAAGTTGTTTAATGGTTGGCATGGTGTGTCTATAGAATCTCATTCTAGATAGAATAGAGCGGGTTGGCTTAGATCGATCTTAACCTGATGATTGATGATTATGAATGATTTCTATTCACACGTAAATTTTGAATTTTTAAAAGGAATTCATATATTTATATGGAATTATATGGAATTCCCAGTATTTTCATTTTTGATCGCGACAAGATCAACGATGCCATGAGCTTGAGCTTCTGTTGCTGACATAAAAACATCCCTTTCCATATCTTCGGATATAACCCATAAAGGGTTGCCCGTTCTTTGTACATAAACTTTTGTGAGAGTTTCGCGAAGCTTCAATAGTTCTTCTGCTTCCAGGATAAAATCCCTTGCTTGTGCCTCGTAAAAAGAACTAGCAGGTTGGTGAATCATAACCCTGATGATATTGATATAACATCATGAATGGTTCTTCTATCTATATATCGCACGATTGGATGGATTAAAGTAAGGGGAATCAAAATAACAATAAAAAATAGAATGAAACAACCGTACAGGCATCTTTTGTACATTGCATACGGCTCTGCAATGGATTTTCTTTTTTTGATAGAATTTCTTTTATCAAAAAGAATAAATAGAACCTATATGATCCAAATCATTAAATGATCCATTTACCACCCTTCCTTTACGTAGTAGTTAAAAAGATACTATGATGGTTCTGTTGCTTTATATATTTATCTCGTCTGTGGTTTAGCAATCCCAAAGTTTCTTTTTGATAAGATCTAAGAAGGAAAAAATTATTTTTTCCTTTTTTTTTATTCTTTCCTCTCATAACATAAAAATAAGAAAGAGACTTCTGTTGTGGAAGAAGAATGGTTTGTGACGCTGAAATTGACTCTTGCTTGACACAGAAAATCAAATTGGGAATAACCCTTCTTTCATACTACTATTTCGATACAAAATCTCATGTTAGAAAAAAAAACAATAATGGTTTGTTCATATCGAACTCGAAGTGCCATGCTATTATTACTTATTCTTTATTTGATTCATATTCGATACAGCGAAGGCATAGTATTCTTTTTTTTTTCTCAAATAAAAAAAACTCATTGGCGCCAAGCGTGAGGGAATGCTAGACGTTTGGTAATTTCTCCTCCGACCAGAATGAAAGATCCCATTGAAGCGGCTAATCCCATACATATTGTATGTACATCTGGTAACACAAATTGCATAGTATCATAAATGGCTATTCCTGGTATTACCCATCCACCTGGAGAATTTATAAACAAATAAAGATCCCTAGTATTATCTTCTATGCTGAGATATACCATGAGACCAACAATTTGATTCGAGATCTCGCTATCAACCTCTTGGCCTAAAAAAAGTAATCTTTCTCGATGAAGTCGGTTGATTAGGACAAAATTGTATCCCTGAGGAACCGTACGTGCACCTTTGGATGCATACGGTTCAAAAGAATGGTGAAAAAAAAATCAATGTGTCGA